CAAAAATTCTTGTGCATTCAAAAAAGGGAATCGATTCCGTGAAAGATGGGATCAGTAAATGGAAAATAAACTACTGATATTTTATCTTTGTGAGATCGTCAATTTTGTACCAAAGGTGTATTTAGAGTATACCGAATCAGTATAGCTATCCTTCCTCTGGCGCAGCAACGCAGTCTCAATCAGTATCGAAATGAAATACTACAAAATTTCTTTCTTCTTTTTTGTTCCTTGTCTATGTATAATTGTATGTTATTCAATAGATCAATAGAAAATTCCTCAAATTTCTTATAAGGTTTCCATTATTTACTTCAGAATAGAAAGTAAAGATCTTGGGAAAGTGCGAATTGATGGGTTCTAATAATTACTGAAAGTGAAAGATAGTATTATCTTCACACAATTCAATTATATGTAAAATCTATAAACCCTTTTATGGTTCAAATTTTTTTTGTTCGAATACTTTCATTTATTTCAAGTAATTGATTGGTCATAGAAAAAATCTACTATAAAAAAAATGGATTATAGTAGTATAGTATTTGATGAAAGAAACAGAACATGGTTGGAAAAATCAATAGTCGCAATGCAACCATTGTTACATTAGATTCAAAACAAAGGTTCTTTCTTGACCGAACTACAAGATGGAACTCCTTGATATGGAAAAACAGGCTATAGAATAGAACTTAAAAGGATAAGGGAAGTTGCTCTTCTTCGAATCGAGTTGGCCCCGAAATTCAAAAAAAAAAAAGTGAAAATAAAGGTTTTTTTCTACCTATGTAATTTGTAGTTCTATTTTTTTTTTTTAGTGCTATCTAAAATGACTGATGAATCAAGAACTTTCAATTAGAACTAAACTAATTCTGTCATCTGTCAATTGATTTTTTCTTACCGTCGTATCTGAAAAAAATGGAAACTTAGGTAAGTGTTTTATCAACATATGTAGCAAAAGAAGATATCTAATTTAGCTCTTTCATGCCTACTATAACTAGTTATTTCGGTTTTCTATTGGCTGCTTCAACTATAACCCCAGCTTTATTGATTGGTTTGAACAAGATACGACTTATTTGAAATGAATTGAATGAACAAATTCATAAAAATAAATATTTCCCCTTCAGGTATTCTATTCTATGGTCCCTTCCCGTATGTTAACTCTTGGTCATTGAGATTCGCGGATTTTTCAGATTAATATTTAGGGATAGATCTTACCTTTCTTTTTATCTCCTCAAACAAATCGAAATGATTGAAGTTTTTCTATTTGGAATCGTCTTAGGTCTAATTCCTATTACTTTAGCAGGATTATTTGTAACTGCATATTTACAATACAGACGCGGCGATCAGTTGGACCTTTGATTGAATAACATTTTTTTTGATTGACCTCCTCTTTGCAGGAGGTCAAATTCAAGTTGCAATTCAACTGTATTTTATTAAGTTTTTTTATTATGATTCGAAATAACATAAAAGGAATCACGCTCTGTAGGATTTGAACCTACGACATCGGGTTTTGGAGACCCGCGTTCTACCGAACTGAACTAAGAGCGCTTTCTTATGACAGGAGATACGATTGTAAAGAAACAGATTTTTTTTTTTTGTTTTTGTACTCCAATGCGTCTTGCATACATTAGGGTGCAAAAATGAAAGATTATGTCAAATTTTATTTAATCGATCTCATTCAATTAATCTCTCGTTACCGCCCATAGGAGAAGTAATAGGTAGGGATGACAGGATTTGAACCCGTGACATTTTGTACCCAAAACAAACGCGCTACCAAGCTGCGCTACATCCCTTTTCAAAATTATTGTACAGTGTCATTGTACAAAATCCATGTCTTGTTTTCCACATTGTGATTTTCTCCTCTATCCATATACAATTTTCTTGTCATTTCTTCTTTTTGGTTTCATATAATAAAAGAATTATATACATCTGAAACCTAACGTATAAAAAAAGAATGAATATTCATTGGTAATTCTTAGGAAAAAGGGGACCCTTTTTTCTTTTTTAGGGACAGGGATAGGAAAATCTCATCTACTGTTCATTGTACATATCCGGTTTTGTTAAGAATTCCGTACAAAAAATATAAATGATCTTGAACTACAACATCTGACCATATATGTATTACAATTAAAGAAGGAGGATTTTCAATGCGAGATATAAAAACATATCTCTCCACAGCACCCGTGCTAACTACTCTATGGTTTGGGTCTTTAGCGGGTCTATTGATAGAAATTAATCGTTTATTCCCAGATGCTTTGTCATTCCCTTTTTTTTCATTATAGTTATTGATATGCGAAAAAATGAAGAAAATTTGAGATACAATTATACGTGACGTGACTAAAACTTTACCCCCCTTTTCAGTTCTTTAGATAGGAAGGAAAGAAAAAGTGTATTGAACCTCAGCAAAAATCCGGTGGATCTAAGATCCTAATTTTGGAGAACAGAAATGAAAAGGGGGTCTAGTCTAAGGTAAATAAAAGCTTCACGAAATCATAGCATAGAAAAAAAGATACTTAAATGAAATACTGGGATTAGGATAGGAATAATTGATAGTTAGAAAAAATTGTATTACTTACATTATTACTATAGAATGTATAATATTCTATTAATTTCTATTAATATTAATTAGAATTACAACGAAATCTTTAGAAATCGAATTTCTAGTTAGTAACTTCTATTGATATTTTTTTCTTTTCGTCTTCTTAGATTCGGGTCGAAAATAGAAGACTTAAGTCGATCAAAAATTCAAAGGAGGTTCATGGCTAAGGGTAAAGATGTCCGAGTTAGAGTTATTTTGGAATGTACCAGTTGTGTTCAAAACGGTGTCAATAAGGAATCGCCGGGCATTTCTAGATATATTATTCAAAAGAATCGACACAATACACCCAGTCGATTAGACTTGAGAAAATTTTGTCGCTATTGTCACAAGCATACGATTCATGGGGAAATAAAGAAATAGATCGAAGAGAACCGTATGTTTGATCTTTCAAAGGAGCAGGAAAAGGGAGAACTTAACATATGTATAAATATATAATACACAAAAAAAAATACAAATAAAACCTATTTCGGTCGGATCTGAAATGAATAAAGAAATAGAATTTTAGAGATAAGGAATAAACTATGGATAAATCCAAGCAACCTTTTCGTAAATCCAAGCGATCTTTTCGTAGGCGTTTTCCCCCAATTGAATCGGGGGATCGAATTGATTATAGAAACATGAGTTTAATTAGTCGATTTATTAGTGAACAGGGAAAAATATTATCTAGACGGGTGAATAGATTGACCTTGAAACAACAACGATTAATTACTATTGCTATAAAACAAGCTCGTATTTTATCTTTGTTACCCTTTCTTAATAATGAAAAACAGTTTGAGAGAGCCGAGTCGATCCCTAGAACTACTGGTCCTAGAACCAGAAATAAATAGATATACTCTTCCATTGATTCAAAACTCCAATTGTAACTCAAGCTCAGATTGATGTTTTGTTCGAAAAAGCCTCAAATCCAGATTTGATTGTTGTGTTATAAGAAACAACAAATGGGGAAAGAAGAAATTTTTTTTTTTTAGATGTTCGTTCATTCCTACTACTTAATCATCTTAATTTATTTTTATTCTATCTTCCCGGAGTCCATTCTCCGGGGAATTCAATTCTGTTTCAATCATTCCTATATATGACTTTAGAATCTCTTTTATTTGAGAATCTTATTGGAAATCATGTAAAGACAATTCTTATTTGATATAGCTATTTGCGCAAGTATTTTACGATTAAGAAGCAATTGCTTCTTGTACAGATTATGTATTAATCTACTATAACTATTGAATACCCCATTCTCACGAGCTGCTGCATTTATCCGAGTGATCCACAAACGACGAAAGTCCCTCTTTTGCCTGCCCCTATCCCGATGAGAGGAAACTAAAGCTCTCATTTTCTGTTGAGTAGCGGTTCGGGTAAGTCTTGAATGAGCCCCTATAAAGGTTGATGCAAATAAACGAATTTTTGTTCGACGTCTCCTAGCTACATATCCTCGTCTAACTCTGGTCATTGAATCAAATTCACTTTAATGAATAACTAATTGATTTCTCTTCTTTCAGTCATCCTTTTATCCCCCGGTTAATTAATAACAAAACGGATTATTCCGATATATAAAATAGAAATTCCAATGGCTTTTGCTACTATGACCTTCCCAACCACGATTTTTTATTCCTTCCGGGTAAAATACCTGGACTGGAAATAATAAATTCTAGCGATATTAAATAAAAGAAAAAAATAGTGGGTTCCATCGTTTCTATGGTTACTTCGTAAACGGTGAGGCCCTCTCTATACACCGGAGCCTCTTCTTTCATTTAATCAAATGTTATTGTGAACTTGTATAGTTCACACTCTTTGGCTCTACCAATCAATTATACAGTAATAGCTCTTTTCACAAAAAGGCTATCCATACAGTGACGGCATTTAATTATGAAAGTTGGCTAGGTAGCTGACCTTGTTAGTCCGTTCTTTCCAGAATAGGAACATAACCTTTTTGCTTCTTATAGTACTATTTCCTCCGCTTAATGGATAACTATTTGCTACCAATGGGGAATTGCTTCTCATCTCAAATTGAGTTGATTGGATTTGCACCAATGGAAACCATAAATTTCATACACAAAAAATAGAGGTAGATGATAGATCTTTATTTTGAGATAGTTTTTCCACTCTATCTATCCTATTCATTGGTACTGGTGATTGGTACTGGAAAAGTTGTTTCATTTGTTCGAACTCATGATCTAAACGAGTCGCACATACACCCTAGTACATGTTCCCCGACGCTGAGGACATCCTCGAAGCGCGGGGGATTTCGTGATATTTCTTATTGGCTGTCTTGTGTTTCTAATAAGTTGTTTAATTGTCGGCATATCATACATATATATAATAAAATGGGTTGGTTTAGATCGATCTTAACCCGATGATTGATGATTATGAATTATTTCTATTCAATATTAAATCACGGAAAATTCGAATTATGGTTTGAAACGGAATCGCGTATTTACACGAAATCCCCAGTAGTTTCATTTTCGACCGCTACAAGATCAACAATGCCATGAGCTTGGGCTTCTGTTGCTGACATAAAAACATCCCTTTCCATGTCTTCGGATATAACCCATAAAGGGTTGCCCGTTCTTTGTACATAAACCTTTGTGAGGGTTTCGCGAAGTTTGAGTAGTTCTTCCGCTTCCAGGATAAATTCCCCTGCTTGCGCCTCGTAAAAAGAACTAGCAGGTTGGTGAATCATAACCCTGATAATATTGATATAATATCATGCATGAACGGTTCTTCTATCTCGAATGATTGGGCTAAAGTAAGGGCAAAATAAGAAAAAAAAAATAGAATTGAACATCCGTACAGGCTTCTTTTGTGCATTGCATACGGCTCCGCAATGGAATTTTCTTTTTCTTCCCTTCTATTCTATATCGAAACAAAAAAAAAAAGAATCCATCCGATTCAGATCGTTGAATGATCCATTTACCACCCTTCTTTTCGTATTGTAGGAGTCAAAAAAAATACTATGATGGTTCTGTTGCTTTCTATATTTATCTCGTCTGTAATTTAGCAATCCCAAAGTTTCTTTTTGATACGATCAAATAAGGAAAAATAATCTTTTTTTTTTTCATTTTCGTATTCTTTTCTTCGTAAGATAAATATCAGAAAGATACTTCTGGTGTGGAAGAAAAATGGTTTGTGACGCTGAAATGTACTCCCGACACAGAAGATCAAATCGGAAATAACCTTTGTTTCATACGACTATCTCGATACAAAATCTCATGTTAGGAAAAACAATAAGAGTTTGCTCATATCGAACTCAAAGTGCCATGCTATTATTACCTATTATTCATATTCGATACGGCGAAGGCATAGTCTTCTTCCTTTTTTCAAATAAAAACTCATTGGCGCCAAGCGTGAGGGAATGCTAGACGTTTGGTAATTTCTCCTCCGACCAGAATGAAAGATCCCATTGAAGCGGCTAATCCCATGCATATTGTATGTACATCGGGCGAAACAAATTGCATAGTATCATAAATGGCTATTCCTGGTATTACCCATCCGCCGGGGGAGTTTATAAACAAATAAAGATCCTTAGTATCATCTTCTATACTGAGATATACCATGAGACCAACAAGTTGATTTGAGATTTCGCTGTCAACTTCTTGGCCTAAAAAAAGTAATCTTTCTCGATAAAGTCGGTTGATTAGGACAAAATTGTATCCCTTTTAAACCGTACATGCATCTTTGGATGCATACGGTTCAAAAAAATTGCGAAAAAAAGAATCAATGTGTCGATCCCAATCCTATCTCTTTTTTTTGTAACAGATTTCCATTTTTCTAATGAAAGGGTTCTTCTATTTTTCAAAAAAACATGAGTTTTGGCCCCTTCCCTAAAAAAAAAAGAATTTAGTGAACTTATTGAATTAACCTCTCATTGATATATTGTTTCGTCGAGATTCAAATCACGATGTCATTTTCTTGTTCCTGACTGGGTCCTTTCAATTCTTTTAGGTTCATGTTCTACTCCGGGGAAAGATCTATCCAAATTATATTTGCACATATAGGACAAATGATCTCAGTACCACTTCTTTTTACTACGACTTTTTCAATTTCTTTCATGCCTCCCCCAAACTATTCGATGTATTCATCATACTGATTGGCATGGCAGTTTGAGATCGCCCCTATAATTAAGTATAAGAATCGTCTATGCTACAAGCGGTAATTCTACATATATTACTATATACCAATTTGGTATTTTCTGAACGGAGCCTGGATACTTGATTTTCTTAGTCCAAGTCAACCATAAATTCTTATAATTGATAATATTGATCCTCAATCGAAATTGATCTAATTTCACTTCACGCCCTGAATAATTTATTCTTCAATCAATACAATATTTCTTGGGCGAAACAGAGGATATCTCGATCGGTGGAGAAAACGGGTAAATCCCATATGACCCAATATGTCTGACAAGTCGCACTATACGTCAACCCAAACTGCATCTTCCTCTCCAGGACTCCGAAAAGGTACTTTTGGAACACCAATGGGCATTAAATTAAAGAAAAAAATTAAGTACTATACTTCACTTTAATATGGAAACGTAAGAATGAGTTGATTGTCTTCATTATTATGATTTTTCTGTTTATTCTAGTTTATACATACATTGGAAGGTTTTTAGAGGAAGACATAATGAATAAATCAAAATTTTAATGAAGGGATCGTTCGAATAATAAACAAGTATACATGCATTCGTTCCCACGCAATGGGACCAATGCTCCCATTGCGTATTGGTACTTATCGGGTATAGAATAGATCTGCTTCTCTTTGTTCTTACGAACAGAATTCCGCCGTTATTTTCAACGGAATAGAATAAATAGTAACCTTTTCTCATACAGAATCCGCTGAAAAGGTTAGGTACATAGTGCAATGCGATAAAGTTACATAGTGTCTATTTTTCTTTGAGAAAGGGGTATTTCCATGGGTTTGCCTTGGTATCGTGTTCATACTGTAGTATTGAATGATCCCGGCCGATTGCTTTCTGTCCATATAATGCATACGGCTCTAGTTTCTGGTTGGGCCGGTTCGATGGCTCTATACGAATTGGCGGTTTTTGATCCCTCTGACCCCGTCCTTGATCCAATGTGGAGACAAGGTATGTTCGTTATACCCTTCATGACTCGTTTAGGAATAACCAATTCGTGGGGTGGTTGGAGTATTTCAGGAGGAACTATAACGAATCCGGGTATTTGGAGTTATGAAGGCGTGGCTGGGGCACATATTGTGTTTTCTGGCTTGTGCTTTTTGGCGGCCATCTGGCATTGGGTATATTGGGACCTAGAAATATTCTGTGATGAACGTACGGGAAAACCCTCTTTGGATTTGCCCAAGATCTTTGGAATTCATTTATTTCTCTCAGGGGTGGCTTGCTTTGGCTTTGGCGCATTTCATGTAACAGGCTTATATGGTCCTGGAATATGGGTGTCTGATCCTTATGGACTAACTGGAAAAGTACAATCTGTAAGTCCAGCGTGGGGCGCGGAAGGTTTTGATCCTTTTGTTCCGGGAGGAATCGCCTCTCATCATATTGCAGCAGGTACACTGGGCATATTAGCGGGCCTATTCCATCTTAGTGTCCGTCCGCCTCAACGTCTATACAAAGGATTACGTATGGGCAATATTGAAACTGTACTTTCTAGTAGTATCGCTGCTGTTTTTTTTGCAGCTTTTGTTGTTGCTGGAACTATGTGGTATGGTTCAGCAACGACCCCAATCGAGTTATTTGGTCCTACTCGTTATCAGTGGGATCAGGGATACTTCCAGCAAGAAATATATCGAAGAGTTGGTGCCGGACTAGCCGAAAATCTAAGTTTATCAGAAGCTTGGTCTAAAATTCCCGAAAAATTAGCTTTTTATGATTACATTGGTAATAATCCGGCAAAAGGGGGATTATTCAGAGCAGGCTCAATGGACAGTGGGGATGGAATAGCTGTTGGATGGTTAGGGCACCCCGTCTTTAGAGATAAAGAAGGGCGCGAACTTTTTGTACGTCGTATGCCTACTTTTTTTGAAACATTCCCGGTCGTTTTGGTAGATGGAGACGGAATTGTGAGGGCAGATGTTCCTTTTCGAAGGGCAGAATCAAAGTATAGTGTTGAACAAGTAGGTGTAACCGTTGAGTTCTATGGTGGCGAACTCAATGGAGTCAGTTATAGTGATCCTGCTACTGTTAAAAAATATGCTAGACGCGCACAATTAGGTGAAATTTTTGAATTAGACCGGGCTACTTTGAAATCCGATGGTGTTTTTCGTAGCAGTCCAAGGGGTTGGTTCACTTTTGGGCATGCTACGTTTGCTTTGCTCTTCTTTTTCGGACACATTTGGCATGGCGCTAGAACCTTATTCAGAGATGTTTTTGCTGGTATTGATCCAGATTTGGATGCTCAAGTAGAATTTGGAGCATTCCAAAAACTTGGAGATCCAACTACAAGGAGACAAGTAGTTTGATACAAGATTGTTCTGGTATCTTTTGCCTCTCTTTTTTTTATTTGAATTTGAATTTGAATAAGGTACCCGAGAAATATTGACTTGAATCACCTTCTTTTCTTTGATTCGTTCCCCCTTTTTATATGGTATGGTAAATGATTCCACTCAAACGAATAGGTGTGAAAGCTATAATTGTAAACCACGATCGAATCTATGGAAGCATTGGTTTATACATTCCTTTTAGTCTCGACTTTAGGGATAATTTTTTTCGCTATCTTTTTTCGAGAACCGCCTAAGGTTCCGACTAAAAAAATGAAATGATTTTTCATTATATCAACTGAAGTAATGGGTCTCCCATATCGGGAGGCTCATTACTTCAACTAGTCTAGTCCCCGTGTTCCTCGAATGGATCTCTTAGTTGTTGAGAGGGTTGCCCAAAAGCGGTATATAAGGCGTACCCCGTAAAGCTTACAAGTAAACCAGATATGAAGATGGCGACTAGGGTTGCTGTTTTCATTTTTAGAGAATTTCAAGATCACAATGGATCTACGATAAGATCGTTTATTTACAACTACAACGGAATGGTATACAAAGTCAACAGATCTCAACCAATGATTAAATAGGATTTATGGCTACACAAACCGTTGAGGGTAGTTCTAGATCTAGGCCAAGACAAACTACCGTAGGGAATTTATTGAAACCATTGAATTCGGAATATGGTAAAGTGGCTCCGGGCTGGGGGACTACGCCACTTATGGGAGTCGCAATGGCTTTATTTGCAATATTCCTATCTATTATTTTGGAAATTTATAATTCTTCCGTTTTACTGGATGGAATTTCAACGAGTTAGGTTCATAAGAACTACGAAGCCCTAGCAAAAAAAATGACTTAAGACTCGGATTTGTAGACCATTCTGGTAGTTCGACTGCGGGATTTCTTTTTTTCGGTATTTCCGGAATATGAGCGTGTGACTTGTTATAATTGATCCTATTGATAATACAGAGAAGG